GAGGAGTTTTATTCTTGCTCGTTTGTTCATTATTGGTTTGCTCTATATGTAAGTCTTTGCGTGGTTTGTCCCTTGGCTCTAGATGGGTTGGTGGTTTAGTTTTAATGATTCTCATTAGTTATTATTATTCATCAAGTACTCTTGTAGTTAGTAATGCATTTTAGTTTCGGTTAAATTTTGTGCCAGCAGCCGCGGTTATACCTTGGATGCAGTTGAACATGTTTGGCTTGGTAGTTTTATGGTTTGGATTAATTTGGTTTTATATTGGGTGGTTGGTTGGGTGAAATTTTTATTTTTGTTGTTTTCCTTATTTTATATTTGGAGGCTATGAAATTCTTTTTTTAAACTAGGATTAGATACCCTATTATTTTAGGATGTTAATTTTTGTGCTTGAGTAGTATTAGTTATGTTCTTGAAACTTAAAGAATTTGGCGGTATCTTATTCCGTTCAGAGGAATCTGTCTCGTTATCGATAGTCCGCGTTGGACCTTACTTGGTTGCCATGGTTTGTATACCGCCGTTTATTTGATTATGTTTTTAGGGGTTTTAATTTTCTGATTTCTTTATTTTGATTTATTTCAGGTCAAGGTGCAGCTTGTTTCTAAGTGTTATTGATGGATTACATTGGTTTTTGTTTGTTTGGATTGTTGGTTGAGATTATTGATATGAAATTGGATTTGATTGTAATGTTTTGTAGATTGTTTTCATGATAATTGGTTCTAAGATATGTACACATCGCCCGTCGCTCTCGTTTGTTTTTAATGAGATAAGTCGTAACAAAGTGGTTGTACCGGAAGGTGTAGCTGGAGTGATTTCAGATCATTTCTGTTAGTTGAGATTTCATTTACGCTGAATTTTTTGTCGTGCAATTCGGCATGGTCTGATTATTGATTATCTTGCTGTCTGTTTTAGTTTAGTTATGGTAGGTTTCGGTAAAATATTATTTTGTTGTTGTATTCTTTTGATTTAATTTGTTTGCGATAGTTTACTTGTACTGTAAGGGTTTGTTTGTTTGTTTTTTTGGAAGCTGGCTTGTTTTGTCGTACCTTGTGTATCAGGGTTCATTGAATTTTATTATTTATTTTTGTTTCCCGATTTTAAGGGAGTTAATGACTTATTTTAGTTGCTGTTTCATTAGCATTAAGGATAGGTTGTTGGTAGTGAAATGTTATTCGTCTTTAGTGGTTTCTGGTTTTTCAAGAAATGAATTTAATTCATGCATCTTGTTTAGATTTTTATTGTTGTTATGTTTGTCTTTACTTGATGTTAAGATTGAGGGGGACTAGCTCCTTATTTTATTTTTATAATTTTTGTTTGAATTTGGTTTTGTGGGTTTTATAGTGATTTTCAATTTGATTATGTTAAAGTTTTATTTTTCTTTTTCTTTATTTTGGTTTATTTATTTTGTTTATTGAAGTGTTTCCTTTATTTTTTATTGGATTGTAATTATTGTGGAATTAGTAAATTTTGTTTATTTGTGTTGTTTTTTACTTGTGTTTAATTTCTTTTGAGGAATTAGGCAAAGATTTGTGTCCGCCTGTTTAACAAAAACATCTTTTCTTGTTAGTTTTTGAAGTATGGCCTGCCCGCTGACTTGAGTGTTGAAGGGCCGCGGTATTTTGACCGTGCAAAGGTAGCATAATCATTAGTTCTTTAATTGTGATCTGGAATGAATGGCTTGACGAGACATGAGCTGTCTTAAATTTGAATGTTTTATTGAATTTGGTTTTTGAGTTAAAATTCTTAAATGTTTTTATGGGACGAGAAGACCCTATAGAGTTTAACATTTTGTTTATTTATTTTTGATTGTTTGTTTTAAGTTTTTGGTAAGTAGGCTTTTTGTTTTGTTGGGGTGATGAGAGGAATAGTTTAACTCCTCTTTATTTTGGTTATATTGATTTATATTTATTTGATCCATTTATTTTGATTATAAGATTAAATTACCTTAGGGATAACAGCGTTATCCCCCTTGAGAGTTCTTATCGGCAGGGGGGCTTGCGACCTCGATGTTGGATTAAGGTGAATTTTTGGTGTAGGAGCTAAAAGTTGTATTGGGTCTGTTCGACCTTTGAAATCTTACATGATCTGAGTTCAAACCGGCGTGAGCCAGGTTGGTTTCTATCTATAAGTATTTTTTTTACCTTAGTACGAGAGGACCAGGTATTTGGAATAATTTTGTTTTTGTTGAATTTTATTAACTGTTATGCTATTTTGGCAGATAAGTGCACTGGATTTAGAATCTATTAATGTAAATTTTATTTTACAAGTAGTATTATTGTTATGTTAGAATTTTTGTTTTTTGTTGTTGTGTTTTTGTTGTTGGTTGTTTTTGTTTTGGTTGGGGTGGCATTTCTTACTCTTTTGGAACGGAGGGTTTTAGGATATGTTCACATCCGCAGGGGTCCTAATAAAGTTGGTTTTATTGGTATTCTTCAGCCCTTTAGAGATGCTATTAGGTTGTTTTCTAGGGAGCAGTATTTTCCTTTGGTTTCTAATTATTTGGTTTATTATTTTTCTCCTGTTTTTGCACTATTTCTTTCTTTATTGATTTGGTTGCTGATTCCTTACTTGAGAGGTTTTATTTCTTTTGAGTTGGGTTTGTTATTTTTTTTAGCTTGTGCTAGACTTGGTGTTTATACTGTTATGATTGCTGGTTGGTCTTCTAATTCTAGTTATTCTTTATTGGGTGGTTTGCGTGCTTTGGCTCAGACTATTTCTTATGAGGTTAGATTGGCTTTTATTTTATTTTCTTTTGTAATTTTAGTCTGTAGTTATAATTTAATTTATTTTTATTTGTTTCAGGTTTATGCTTGGTTGATTTTCTTTTCTTTTCCTTTATCTTTTGTTTGGTTTATTTCTTGTTTGGCAGAAACTAATCGTACTCCTTTTGATTTTGCTGAGGGGGAATCTGAGTTAGTTTCTGGTTTTAATGTTGAGTATGGTGGTGGTGGATTTGCATTAATTTTCTTGGCTGAGTATGCTAGTATTCTTTTTATGAGATTATTGTTTTGCATTATTTTTTTGGGTTGTGATCTTTATTCTTTATTTTTTTACGTTAGGTTATCTTTTATTTCTTTTTTGTTTATTTGGGTTCGTGGTACTTTGCCACGGTTTCGTTATGATAAGTTGATGTATTTGGCTTGGAAGAGCTTTTTGCCTCTTTCTTTAAATTATCTTTTGTTTTTTGTTGGTGTTAGGTTGTTGGTTTTTTCTTTGTTGTAGGTGTATTAATTTAGGCATATAAGTTAATAGAAGATTTGAACTTCTCTCATAGTGATTTCAAGGCACTAGGCTTTTCTTGTTGCTTATTTAACTAACTAGTTTGTTGTTTTGTCTCATACGTTTATTGTTGTGGGTCTTGCGATGTAGTATAGGAAGTATAGGACTGTTAGGATTTGTCCTGTTAGGACGTATGGTTCTTCTACTGGTCGGGCCCCAATTCAGGTTAGTAAGATAACTGTGTTTGTTATTGTTCAGAATATTACTTGATTTACTGGGTAGAATTGTGTTCCTCGGAATTTTGATTTAATAATTGGTATAATGAATAGGATTGCAATTGATATAGCTAGTGCAATTACTCCCCCAAGTTTGTTTGGGATTGATCGTAGAATTGCGTATGCGAATAGGAAGTATCATTCTGGTTGAATGTGTACTGGTGTTACAAGTGGGTTTGCTGGTGTGAAATTGTCTGGGTCTCCTAGAAGGTATGGTTCCCTTAGGGTCAGGATTGATAGTAGTATAATTATTACTGCAAATCCTACAATGTCCTTTACTGTAAAATATGGGTGGAATGGGATTTTATCTGTATTTTTGTTTAGTCCTAGTGGGTTATTGGATCCTGTTTGGTGCAGAAATAATAAGTGGATTAGGACTATCGCTGCGATAGCAAATGGTATTAGGAAGTGGAGTGCGAAGAATCGGGTTAGGGTTGCATTGTCTACCGCGAATCCTCCTCATACCCATTGTACTATTTCACTCCCTACGTATGGGATTGCTGATAGTAGGTTTGTGATTACGGTTGCTCCTCAGAATGATATTTGTCCTCATGGTAATACGTACCCCAGGAATGCTGTCGCTATTGTTAGAAATAGAATTGCTACCCCCACTGATCATGTGTGTATGAATTTATATGATCCGTAGTATATATTTCGTCCGGTGTGTAGGTATAGACAGATGAAGAACACAGATGCTCCATTTGCGTGTAGTGTTCGTAGTAGTCATCCATAGTTTACGTCTCGGCAGATGTGTCTTACTCTGGAGAATGCAGTATTGGCGTCTGGGCAGTAGTGTATGGCTAGGAATAGTCCCGTTAGGATTTGTATGACTAGACACACTCCTAGTAGTGATCCAAAGTTTCATCATCCTCTAATGGTTGATGGTGTTGGTAGGTCTACTAGGGCGTTGTTTGCAATTTTAATAAGTGGGTGTTTGTTTCGTATGGGTTTGTTCATTAGTTTACGTGTCGTAGGGGCCCCCTTGAGATGCTGATGATGTTTACCACTACAATTAGTGTGAGTAGTATGTATAGTACTAGTAGGATGGTTATTGTTCCTGTGTTTTGGTTATATATTATTGTCGTTGATGTGATGATTTCGTTTTCTGTTGTTGTGTTGTGTGGGCTTATTTCTTTATTGTTTGTTTGGTCTGGTATAATGTATGTTAGAGCTGGTGATGCTATTATTGCGACTAGGATTATTTTGTTTGATGGTGAAAATATTTCGTTTGATGCTAGTCTTGTCATGTATATGAATAGCACTAGTATCCCCCCGATTATGATTATGAATAGGATATATGAGAATCAGAATCTTTTATATATGGTTCCTCTGATTAGGCATGTTAGTGTGGTTTGTAGAAGTAATATTATTCCTATGGCTAGGGGGTGTTTTATTTGTGTGAATATTAGTCTAGTTATTATTCTTGTTGATATTAATAGTTTTGTTATATCAGGGGGTATTTTATTTAAAATGTTAGTTTTGGGGACTAATGAAATGGCGTGTTTGTCTTTCCTCTGAAGTTTTAAAAGGCTATTCCTTATTTTTGGTTTACAAGACCAATATTTTTGTTAAATTATTAAAACGCTTTAATGTCAATGTGGTTATATCTTTTTGTTCTTTATTTCTGTGGTGTTTGGACTTTTTCTTCTGGTCGTAAACATTTATTGGTTACTTTATTGAGATTGGAGTTTGTTGTTTTGGTTTTGTATCTTTCGGTTTATTTTTACTTGTGCGGTTTTAATTATAGATTATTTTTCGTTGTTTATTTCTTGATTTTTTCGGTTTGTGAGGGTTCGTTGGGCCTGTCTATTTTGGTTTCTATAATTCGTAGTCACGGTAATGATTATTTTCGTTCTTATAGAGTTCTTCAATGTTAAGATTCCTTTGTTTTTTGTTGTTTTTGACCCCGTTGTGTGTTTTTTGTTCTTGGTGGTTGGTTTGTTCGTTGTTGTTTGTGGTTTCTTTTATTTATCTTTTTTCTTTTCCTTATTTTTTTTGTTGAGGTAATTTAGGTTATTTTTTTGGTTGTGATGTAATTTCTTATGGTCTTATTCTTTTGAGTCTGTGAATTTGTGTTCTTATGATTTTGGCTAGAGAGTCTGTTCTTCGTTCAAATTACTTTCCTGGTTTTTTTCTCTTTGTTGTGGTTTTTCTTGTTGTTATATTGTATTGTACTTTTAGAAGAATTAGTTTACTTTCTTTTTATGTTTTCTTTGAGAGAAGATTAATTCCTACTTTATTTCTTATTTTAGGTTGGGGCTATCAGCCAGAGCGTATTCAGGCTGGTGTTTATTTATTGTTTTATACTTTGTTGGCGTCTCTTCCTTTGTTGGTTGGTGTTTTATTTATTTATAGTTCGTTGGGCTCATTGTGTTTATTTTTGTTGCGAGGGGGTATTGTTGGTGGTTTATTTTATGTTTGTATAGTGTTGGCCTTTTTGGTCAGGATGCCTATGTTTTTAGTTCATTTGTGGCTTCCTAGGGCTCATGTGGAGGCTCCCGTTTCTGGTTCAATGATTTTGGCTGGTGTTTTGTTGAAGCTTGGTGGTTATGGTTTACTTCGGGTTTTCCCTATTTTATCTAGGTTTGGTTTTGGGTTTGGTGTTGTTTGGATTGTTTTGGGCTTGGCTGGTGGTTTGCTGGTTAGTTTGTTTTGTATGCGGCAGACTGATTTGAAGTCATTAATTGCTTATTCGTCCGTGGCTCATATGGGTATGGTTATTGGTGGTATTATAACTATGGGTTATTGGGGGGTATGTAGATCCTTTGCTTTAATGATTGCTCATGGTTTGTGTTCTTCTGGTCTTTTTTGTCTTTCTAATATTTCTTATGAGCGGTTTGGTAGTCGTAGATTGTTGATTAATAGGGGTTTGATGAATTTGATGCCTAGTATGGCTATGTGATGATTTTTGTTAAGTGCTTGTAATATGGCTGCTCCTCCCTCTCTTAACCTTCTTGGTGAGATTGGGTTGTTGAGTAGTTTGGTGTCGTGGTCTTGATATCTTATGTTTGTTTTGATTTTTTTGTCTTTTTTTAGTGCGGCTTATACTCTTTATATGTATTCTTATAGTCAACATGGCTCTGTTTTTTCTGGTTTATATTCTTGCTCGTTGGGCTATACTCGCGAATTCTTGTTGTTGTTTTTGCACTGGTTTCCGTTAAACTTAGTTATTTTGAGGGTTGATTTTACTATTTTTTGGGTTTAAGGTAGTAGATAATATTATGGGTCTGAATAGTTTAATTTAAAATGTCGATTTGTGGTGTCGGTGATGTAGTTTTTTTGCTTTGGACTGTGATGCCTATTTCTATTTGTTTTGCTAGATTTGTTTTTTTGTTTCTTTTGGGTTTATTTTGTTGTTTTTGGGGTGTTTATTTTATTTTGTGTGATTTGGTTTATTTTGTTGATTGGGCGATTGTGAGATTAAATGGGAGCTCTGTTGTTATGACTTTTTTGTTTGATTGGATGTCCTTGTTGTTTATGGGTTTTGTTTTTATTATTTCTTCTCTCGTTATTTTGTATAGTGATGATTATATGTTTGGTGATTTGAATATTTTTCGGTTTATTTTGTTGGTTTTAATGTTTGTAATTTCTATAATGTTTTTGATTGTTAGTCCTAATATAATTAGCATTTTGTTAGGTTGGGATGGTTTGGGCTTGGTTTCTTACCTTTTGGTAATTTATTATCAGAATGTAAGGTCTTATGGTGCTGGGATGCTTACTGTTCTGTCTAATCGTATTGGTGATGTGGCTTTATTGATGGGTATTGCTTGAATAATTAATTTTGGTAGTTGGAGATTTATTTATTATTTGGATTTTTTGTCGGGGTCTGTTGAAATGGAGTTAATTTCTTTTCTAGTTGTTTTGGCAGCTATAACTAGGAGTGCTCAGATTCCTTTTTCTTCTTGGTTGCCTGCGGCGATGGCTGCTCCCACCCCCGTGTCCGCCCTAGTGCATTCTTCTACTTTGGTTACTGCTGGTGTTTATTTGTTGATTCGTTTTAGACCCTCATTTGGTTATTTATTAAATGTTGCTTTGTTGTTGATTTCTGGCTTGACTATGTTTATAGCTGGTCTTGGAGCTAATTTTGAATATGATTTAAGGAAGATTATTGCTTTATCAACTTTGAGACAATTAGGTCTTATGATTATAACTATTTCTGTTGGTCTTTCTGGTTTGGCCTTTTTTCATTTGTTGACTCATGCTTTGTTTAAGGCCCTGTTGTTCATGTGTGCTGGTGGTGTAATTCATTCTATGGGTGATTCTCAGGATATTCGCTTTATGGGGGGCCTATCCGTTTATATGCCTTTCACTTCTTCCTGTTTAATGGTTTCTAATTTTGCTTTGTGTGGTATGCCCTTTTTGGCCGGTTTTTATTCTAAGGATTTTATTCTGGAAATGTTTTCTATGAGATATGTGAATGTTTTTGGTTTTTTTTTATTATTTGTTTCTACTGGTTTGACGGTTTGTTATTCTTTTCGTTTGTTTTATTTTGTTTTGTGTGGTGATTTTAATTTTGTTTCTTCTTATTCTATGACTGAAACTAATTATAATATGGTTGTAGGTATGGTTGGTTTATTGACCATGTCGGTTCTTGGGGGTAGTTCTTTGATATGGTTGATTTGTCCTACTCCTTCCGTTATTTGTTTACCTTATTACTTAAAGTTTCTTACCTTTTTTGTGGTGTTGTTAGGGGGTTGATTGGGTTATGAAATTTCTGGTTTTAAGTTTAGTGATTATTTATTTTCTGTATATTATTATGGTATTTCTTCATTTTCTGGTTCTATGTGATTTATACCTTTTTTTTCTACCTATGGTGTTTCTTTTGGGCCCCTGGGCTTTGGTTATAAGTCAATGAGGGTTCTTGATTCTGGTTGGATGGAGTATTTTGGTGGTCAGGGTTTATATTTAATTCTCTTTAATCTTGGTAGGATTAATCAGTGGGCTCAGTATAGTAGTTTGAGGGTGTTTTTAGGTTTCTTTGTTATATGAATTGTTATTCTGTTGTTTTTGTTGGCTTTTTACTTGAATAGCTTATATTTAGAGCGCGACGCTGAAGATGTCGATGAGGTTATTTTTTGCCTTTAAGTGAGTAATAAATGTGTTTATTTATAAAAGTTGGTCTTTATCTTTACAGTGAAAATGTAATGTTTTCTTAAACTATATAAATTAGAAGTGTAAACGGATTTTAACCGCTATAGTGATAAGTTAGCAGCATTCACTTTTTCTGTCACTTCTTTAACTGGAATTGCTTGATTCACTTATATTATTAACAATAATATACCTCTTTTTGGTTTCAGTTAAGTTAATAAATAGATAGTGAGGATAGGTTTGACTATCTAGGATCAGGTCGAAACTGATTGCAAGCTGTTGCTTCTCACTTGTTTGTGAGGCTAGCTGTATTTGTTGCAGCACTTTTTGAATGCAACTCAAATGTTATTGTTAACTATAGTCCCTGGTTTTAATTTCTTCATTCTAATGATCCTTGGTTTCATTCGTGGTATAACCCGATGATTAGAATTAGGAGGAATGCCGATCTAATTAATGCTCATGATTTTATTCTTGATGTTGTTATTGTGATTGGTATTGGTAGCAATAGTGCAATTTCTACGTCGAAAATTATGAAGATCACTGCGATTAGGAAGAATCGTGATGAGAATGGTAGTCGTGCTGAGTTTTTTGGGTCAAACCCACATTCAAAGGGGGATCTTTTTTCTCGGTCTTCGTTATTTTTTTTTGAGATTAGGGTTGCTAGGTATATTACTACTGCTGATAGCAAGACTGTGATCGTTGTTATTGTTGTAGTTATTATTATTACTTATCTTGTTTTCACAAATTTCTTGATTGGAAGTCAAGTATACTTTTTACTTGTATTAGGTAAGTAGTTTATCTTCCTCATCAGTAGATTGAGATGTATAGGAATAGTCACACTACGTCTACGAAGTGTCAGTATCATGCTGCTGCTTCAAATCCGAAGTGGTGATTTGATGAGAAGTGTAGGGCTGTTTGTCGTAGTAAACATGTTGTTAGGAAGGTTGTTCCGATGATGACGTGTAATCCGTGGAATCCTGTTGCTATGAAAAATGTTGATCCGTAGGCGGAGTCTGCAATTGTGAATGGGGCTTCAATGTATTCATAGGCTTGGAGTGCAGTAAAGTAAAGTCCTAGTAGTACTGTGAAGAATAGTCCTTGCGTTGCTTGTCTGAAGTTGTTTTCTAGTAGTCCGTGGTGTGCTCATGTTACGGTTACTCCTGAGGCAAGTAGGATTGCGGTATTTAGTAGTGGGACTTGTAAGGGATTGAATGGTTGGATTCCTGTGGGTGGTCATGTTGATCCTAGTTCGATTGTAGGCGATAGTCTTCTATGGAAGAATGCTCAGAAGAATGATGCGAAGAATAGTACTTCTGAGATGATGAATAGGATTATTCCTCATCGTAGTCCTTTTGTTACTATTTTTGTGTGTAGTCCTTGATATGTTCCTTCTCGGGTGATGTCTCGTCATCATTGAATTATAGTTAATACAGTGATTATGGCCCCAATTCCTAGTAGGCTGTCGTCGTATTGGTGGAATCACTTGATTAATCCTATTAGTGTTACTATTGCTCCAATTGCTCCTGTAAGTGGTCATGGTCTTTTATTTACTATGTGGAATGGGTGGTTTTCATGGTTTGACATTAGTTTACTTCTCTAGAATATAGTGTTCTTAGGATTGCAAATACATATGATTGAATAATGGCTACTGCTGCCTCTAGGATTAGGAGGAGGATTTGTGTTGTGATTAGTACTGTAAGTAGGGTGTGGTTTATTCTGGGTCCATTATTTCCTAGGAGGGTAAGGAGTAAGTGACCAGCAATTATATTTGCTGTTAGTCGTACTGCTAGTGTCCCTGGTCGGATGAGGTTTCTGATAGTTTCGATGACAACTATAAATGGTATTAGTATTGTTGGTGTTCCTTGTGGTACTAGGTGTTCGAATATGTGATTTGTGTTTTTGATTCATCCAAATAATATGAATCTTATTCATAAGGGTAATGCTAGTGTTAATGTGAGGGTTAAGTGGCTTGTTCTGGTGAATACATATGGAAACAATCCCAGGAAATTATTTATTAGAATTATTAGGAATAGTGAGGTGAAGATGAATGAATTTCCTTTATTTTGATTTCCTTTTCTTAAAATTGTTTTTATTTCTTTGTGAAGTTTATTTATTAGTAATCTGATTATTATATTATTTCGTGAGGGAATTAATCAGATTCTTGTTGGGATTAGTAGTAGTCCTACAATTGTTCTTGTTCAGTTTAGGGGGAGTCTACTAATTTCTGTAGTTGGGTCAAAGATTGAGAATAGATTTCTTATCATTTTCAGTTTATTTTGTTGACACTAATAGTGTTTTTTGTTGATGATGTTGTTCTACTTGGGAATTGTGTAAAGTAGTTTATGATGTTGAATATTAGGAATGTTATTAGGAATGTGGTATATAATGTTATTCATTCTATTGGTATTATTTGAGGTATAAAAGGATATCATTGTTGATTACTTCAGTTTGACATTCTGATGTTATATAATTAACTAATCCTTTCATCAGGGATAGTTGCTAAATTATCATGAGCTGGTTTAAGAGACCATTACTTGCTTTCAGTCACCTGATGATTCTATTAGGTTTGAAACTCAGTTAATGAAGTGTTTTGCTGGTACGCTTTCAATCGTAATGGGTATAAATCTGTGGTTTGCTCCGCAGATTTCTGAGCATTGCCCATATAGTAGTCCAGGTCGGTTGATTGAGAATCTCATTTGGTTTAGTCGTCCTGGTGTGGCATCTGTTTTTACTCCTAATCTCGGGATTGTTCATGAGTGTAGCACATCTGCTGCTGTAACGATTAGTCGAATTGGTGAATTTATTGGTAGTACAACTCGGTTATCTGTATCTAGTAGTCGAAATATTCCTGCTTGTTGATCTTCCTGGGGTGTTATGTATGAATCAAATTCTAGTTTTGTGAAGTCTGAATATTCATATCTTCAATATCATTGGTGTCCTACTGCCTTTAGTGTTAGCGCTGGGTTGTGGATTTCGTCTATTAGGTATAGAAGCCGTAGGGATGGTATGGCAATGAATACTAAGATAATTGCTGGTGCAATTGTTCATGTGGTTTCAATTATTTGTCCTTCTAATATAAATCGTCTGGTTTGTTTATTTCGGATTAGAGTAACTATTATGTATGATACAGTTGTGGTAATTATTAATATAATTATTAGTACATGGTCATGGAAGAAGATTAGTTGTTCTATGGTGGGGGATGCTCCGTCTTGTAGTCTTATGTTTAATCATGTCGTCATTAATTCTAATGAAAGCCTGAAGCTTTATATTTGGAGCTTAAATCCAGTGCACTTATCTGCCACGTTAGACTTCTTGGGCTATTTAGTTATTAATTAACGAGATGGTTGGTAGTTCTGAATATCTGTGTTCTGCTGGTGGGAAGTTTTGTAGTCACTCAATTGAGTTTCTTGTTTGTGTTGGGAATAAGATTTGTCGGTTTGATGAGATTCTTTCTCAGATGATAAATAGGAATATTATAACTCTTACGAACGAAATTGTTGATCCCATTGATGAGATGATGTTTCATGTTGTATAGGCATCTGGGTAGTCTGAGTATCGTCGTGGCATACCAGCTAGTCCTAGGAAGTGTTGGGGAAAGAATGTTATGTTTACTCCTGTAAACATAACAGCAAATTGTGCTTTTAGTCATTTAGGGTTTATGGTAAGTCCAGTAAATAGAGGGAATCATTGAATGAACCCTGCTATGATTGCGAATACTGCTCCTATTGACAGTACATAGTGGAAGTGGGCAACTACGTAGTATGTGTCATGTAGTACAATATCAATTGATGAGTTTGCAAGAACTACTCCCGTTAGTCCTCCTATTGTGAATAGGAATACAAATCCTATGGCTCATAGGCAGGTTGCTCTGTATGTTATTTGTGATCCGTATATTGTTGCTAGTCATCTGAAGATTTTGATTCCTGTGGGTACTGCAATGATTATTGTTGCCGATGTGAAGTATGCTCGTGTATCAACATCTATTCCTACTGTGAATATGTGGTGTGCTCATACTACAAACCCTAGCAATCCAATTGCTAACATGGCAAAGATTATTCCTAAGTTTCCGAATGCTTCCTTCTTTCCTCTTTCGTGGCAGATAATGTGGGAAATTATACCGAACCCTGGCAGAATTAAGATATACACTTCAGGGTGTCCAAAGAATCAGAATAGGTGTTGGTATAGGATTGGGTCTCCACCTCCTGCTGGGTCGAAGAATGATGTATTTAGGTTGCGATCGGTTAATAGTATAGTGATTGCTCCTGCTAATACTGGTAGGGACAATAAAAGTAGAAGTGCTGTAATGGCGACTGATCATACAAATAGTGGGATCCGTTCGGGCTTTATGCTCTTTGGCTTCATGTTAATTGTTGTTGAAATGAAGTTTACTGCTCCTAGGATTGATGATACACCTGCTAGGTGGAGGGAGAAGATGGCTAAGTCCACGGATGCCCCGGCGTGTGCAATTCCTCTTGCAAGGGGAGGATATACTGTTCATCCTGTCCCTGCTCCGCTTTCTACTGTTCTACTTGCAAGTAGGAGTGTTAATGATGGTGGGAGTAATCAGAATCTCATGTTGTTTATTCGTGGGAATGCCATGTCTGGTGCTCCGAGTATTAGGGGCACTAGTCAATTTCCGAATCCACCAATTAGAATTGGTATAACTATGAAGAAAATTATAACGAATGCATGTGCTGTGACGATGACGTTGTAGATTTGGTCGTCTCCAATTAGAGACCCGGGCTGTCCTAGTTCTGTTCGGATAAGTATTCTAAGGGATGTTCCTACTATACCCGATCAGGCACCAAATACGAAGTATAATGTTCCAATGTCTTTGTGGTTGGTTGAAAAAAACCATCGGCTAAAAATTAGTGGAGTGGCTGAGATAAATTAGTAGGCGATAGGCTGTAAATCTATTTAGGGGCGTTGACGTTGCTCTTCCACTATGGTGGTTAGCCTTGTATTCATTTTGTGATGACAGAATGCAATTCTGTAGGGGTAGGCGTAGGCTTACCAAGGCCTAAAGGTCGAGCGTCCTTTATTTATAGCTTTGAAGGTTATTAGTTTAGTTTAACTTAAGGCCTTCCACCTGGTCTTAGTTTGTTCTGATGATGATTGTACATATTATTGCTCCTATTAGTGAGATAGACGATAGGGCCATGGCTCTAATGTTTTTGGTTGGTTTGGCTTTGTGTGATTGAATGTTTCATTTTGATTCTGTGCTTAGGATTATGAATCTTGAGTAAGAGATTTTTAGGTAGTAGTATAGTGTAATTAGCGATATGATTACTATAATGGTTGCTATGGGTATTAGTTCGTTTATGGTTATTGCCTGGATGATGAATCACTTTGGCAGGAACCCCAGGAACGGTGGAAGTCCTCCTAGGGACAATAGTGAGGTAAACATTATGAATTTCGTTAGTTTATTTTCTTTGTTTGCTATTAGGATTTGGTTGATAAATGACACCCTAGATAGTTTGATGACTGAAAGTACTGTTAGCACTAATGTTGAGTAGACTGCAAAGTATATAATTCATATGTTGTCCCCTGTAATTAGTGCTATTAACATTCAACCAGTATGGTTGATGGATGAGTATGTTAGGATTTTTCGTATTGAGGTTTGATTGAGTCCCCCAATTGCTCCTACAATTGTTGATGCTAAAATGATTCTGAATATAAAGGTGTTGGCCTCGATTAGGTATGATATTAGCATCATAGGTGCAGCCTTCTGGATTGTTATTAGTAGTCCGCAATTTTCTCATCTTAGTCCTTCCATGACTCCTGGGAACCACCAGTGGAATGGTGCAGCCCCTCTCTTTAAGAGTAGGGGTGTGCAAACAATTATTGGCGTGTAAGGGGTTCCTACGTTCGTGAACGTGAACAGGTCTTCTGTTACCGTTTTTATTACTACTATGAATAATAGAGTTGCTGAAGCTAGTACTTGAACGATAAAGTACTTTAATGATGCTTCTGTGTTGTATATATTTTTGATGTTAGATATCAGTGGAATAAATGATATTAAATTTACTTCCAGTCCTATTCATGCGCCAATTCATGATCTGGACGATACAGATACTAACATACCTCTTACTAAAGTGATTAGTAATAGGATTTTGGTTGAGTTACTGGGCATTAGAGAAGAGAGTGTTTACTCTATTTATGGGGTATGAACCCATTAGCTTTATCTTAGCTTACTTTTCTAAGTTTAGGTTTACTTTTTATACATCTTGGTGTATGGTGCACGGTAGCTTTTGATGCTTGGTGGTGACAGTTTAATTCTGTCGGATGTAATGAAGGTAGTTTGTGCTACATGTTTTATCCTATCACGATAGTCCTTTAATCAGGCTCATCATT